TTAATTGAAAAAGATTGATTATTGAAAAGAATTGATACTGATAAGTTGTGTATCAACTTTATTTTGATGCCGTTAAGGAAACAAAATTTTCGTTCCAAGAACTCTTCATGAATTCAAGTCAATTGTTAATGGTTCCAATTTGCCCTACATTTTTCATTCTGTAACTGAAAATCCACATTTGCTTTTGAAAGATCAAAAAGGGGGGAAGTTTTTAGGTGTTGTTTATTTTGAGATTTGAGATACCATACAATCAATCGAAGGGAATCAACTGGGTGCAAAAAAAGTTTTTTAGGTTTAGGAAAGGGATAATGATATTCAAGAAATAAAAAGAAGAAAGCCTTCCCTCTATTTTATATCCGTTTGGCGGCATGGCCGAGTGGTCAGGCGGGGGACTGCAAATCCTTTTACCCCAGTTCAAATCCGGGTGCCGCCTCATCTACAAAAAACAAAAAAATAATTTCTTTTTTTGCTGCTATACCTAGCCGTATTTTTGCTCGGCAAAAGCAAGAAGCAGAGGAAAAAGACTATAACTGTTGATACTTGCTTTATTAAAAAATTTTGGGTATTCTATACTCTCAATCCTTGCGCCTAGGACCCAAGAGAGAATTTTAGTATAGGAAGATCGGAAGATCTAGCTATCAAGACTTCCTGAGTCCCTTCCTTCCACAACTTGGGTAGTGTCTACTGACTGAGTTTTGGGTTAGATTGGAGATAAAATTCCCCCTTTTTATAGATTATAGAGGAAACCAAAAGTAAAAAACCCTCTTTCGGAGAGATATGTGGTAGGTAGTGATCTACCTTGATTGTATATTTGATGCTTTTTGCTTATGAAGGGCAACAAAAGAAACTAAACAATAGGCCTTACTATTCCTACATTCCATTAAAGAAGATTTCCTTGATAATACAAAGAAAGCCCCTATGTATCTTGCTTGTGGTTAATACTTCCCTATTCTACCAAAAATCATATAGGAACTTGTTATGGGTGGATCTTTGATCAATAGCATTTGGTCATAATCCCTTTTTGACTCTGCACTATAGATTCCACTATTATTAGTGATCAATAATGGACGAATTCCTTCATATTCATAGAGATAGGGGACATAATTCACATGGATATAGTAAGTCTTGCTTGGGCCGCTTTAATGGTAGTCTTTACATTTTCCCTTTCACTTGTAGTATGGGGAAGAAGTGGACTCTAAAAGCACTACTAATTGAGTTGAGTAATCAAACTGTAGACGTTTTTTCATATATCATTCTGCAAAGGGGTTTTAAATAAAAAAATATCCTTTTCAAAATTATATTGGATTACAGTAATGTACTATATGAAAAATAACCTTTCAATCAAACAAATAAAATAGATGCAAGGAAGAACTAGAATTGGGGTGTTATTTACATGATGTACATCACATATATGAAATTTATAGATATGTACATATATGAAGCTAGAAGATACATATTGTAGATTAATCTAGATGAAGCCCATACCTCTTTATACAGTACAATTTTAGACAATAGAATAATAGAAAGTATGGTAGAAAGAAATCGATTTCTTTCTACCATACTACCGGATCTCATATACTGCTGATTCTAGTCCCCTCATTTCGTTTAAGACGTGGAATGAAAATCCCTTTCATTTCTTCAATCATTGATAAGAACAAAGAAGTCAAGCTTCATTTGAATCAATTATTTTGACTTACGGTTTTTACGTAGATGATAAGTAAAAAAGCAGTAGGAACTAGAATGAACAACGCAGTAGCAATAAATGCGAGAATATTTACTTCCATAATCCCATCGTTTTTTACTTCACAATAACTCGGGATCTAATCCCATAGAGATGAAAAATCTTCTCCTCTAAATTCAATAAAATGAATTGCATCCCAATGTTATTTGATATTGAATCGGATCAATATCATGAATAACAATATCTGAGCTTTCAGATCGATTCATTGTCGAGAATTGAATAGTATAACATAGGAGGATCTTTTATCCATAACGAATCCAAATAAGGGATTCTTGATACAACAAAGAATCCCTTTCTTTTAGTTTTTCATTCTTTTCTATCACCTACCGTCTTCCGTATACAACCATCTGATGAGGTATCATCTGACCCGTCTTCCATTTCAATTGGTCACAAACCCAAACAGTAGAAATGAAATGGAAAAAAGTGAAGTTTGAAACTAATTTAGTTTGTTATGATCTAAATTTTTTGGAAGACAAAGAGGTGTGATAAAGATGGATTTCGGTATAAAAGATCTCATTTTTTAGAAATTTACTTTTTTGAAGTTTGCTCTTTCTTCGATAGGACCCCCTTCAAAGAAAAAACAGGAGAAGAAATATTATTCATTTCTTATTAAGCGATGTAGGGCAGGGCGGCTCTTTCTTTGATCTCTTTTTTATTAAAAGCTTCTTTCCTTGGATTGAGACCGGAATATATATCATATCCGAAATTCAGTATGCAAGTGAGATAGATAGATTTTTTTCAATTAGGAATTGAGGTTCCCAAAAATCGGAGAAGGAATCCTATTTGTATGTATGCTCTCGGGAAGCGGGTGGATATTATATTGAATTCTATGGATCAGAACCAATAGAAAAAGGAAAACCTGTGCGTTATTTCTTGAAATCCTGAATAAGACCCGACCACCAATTGTACCAATCTAGATATGTCTCGCCCCACGAATCAGTACTAGTCGAGAATTAATTGAAATTCTTGTATTTCTTCGACGAGAAAAAAGAACTCCGGCGGGAATTAGCTCTTGCTTTCAGTCCTCCCTCTTCACCGAAAATAGAGAAATGAGTTGACGGATTCATCGGATCCTAGGTCGGGACTGACGGGGCTCGAACCCGCAGCTTCCGCCTTGACAGGGCGGTGCTCTGACCAATTGAACTACAATCCCAGGGAATAAGATGTACAGGATACATATTCTTATTATTTAATTCATAGCATATTTCTATTTATAATCGCTGTGTTGTAACAGAGATAGAAGCGATATGTTGATATTCACATGGGTATGGGCTTGAGTGAGAACGGCACGTATTACTAGTAATCAAATCATTTCATAATTACTCTTTCGATGAACAAGAAAAAGGATTTTTTCTTTACCTCTTCCTTATATATTAAGGTTACAGATTAGATTATTAGAAAGTATAATCTATGGGAACAAATAAATTAAGGATATAGCATAAAAAAAGTATTCTTTTCTTTTTTCATCCGGTTTCTGGAGGCAAAATTTGTTCTATTATCTCATGATGGATCGGCGGATTTTTGGGCCGAGCTGGATTTGAACCAGCGTAGACATATAGCCAACGAATTTACAGTCCGTCCCCATTAACCACTCGGGCATCGACCCAGGAAGAATCCATTTTAGACTTATGGATAAATCCATGATCAACCTCCTTTCGTAGTACCCGTACCCTACCCCCAGGGGAAGTCGAATCCCCGCTGCCTCCTTGAAAGAGAGATGTCCTGAACCGCTAGACGATGGGGGCATACCCGCCTGATCGCCTACTATACTCATAGTATGAACAGTTTTTTGTAATTGTCAATATAATGTAATGCTATGACTAAATCCGAAGAATATTTACTGCTTTGATGATTCCATCCAATTTCTTTTTTCTATAAAAATTTCAGGGTACGTGTCGAATCTCTTTATCACATGATTCAATGAAATATCTTGGATCTACGTTGAATTGTGTATCGATCAAATGAATCTCGGGGGTCAATAAAAACAAATCTATTAGGGGCGGTAAAATGTAGTGCATTAATATTGCTAAAATATAAATAAGCATTTTTCCTAGACTTCTCAAAAGAAATCTGAAGTAAAAAAAATTATTGGTCCTGAACGAGCCGAGCTCTATATATATGATGTATATTATATACATAGGTACATACAGTAGACTCATAGTGACTGTTGGTTCATTCAATAATTGAATCAAATATGCCCTTTTAACTCAGCGGTAGAGTAACGCCATGGTAAGGCGTAAGTCATCGGTTCAAATCCGATAAGGGGCTTTTTTCACAAAACTCTAATCTAAGTCTTCGATTTGGGGCGCAAAATAGAGATATTGTGGCTCTTTGTAAAATAAATGGCAAAAAAAGAAAACATCCACATAAATAGAAAAAAGAAATAGAAAAATATTATTATATAATAATAAGTTCTTTTTTCTATTTATAGTAGTATAGTTATAAAGTGAAACATTTGTCTTTATTATCATGATCGGTCATTTCGCTGAGTAGGAGAACTACTATAAGTCACTTTAGAAATCAACAAAAGAAAAAGTAAGTGGACCTGACCCATTGAATCATGACTATATGAGCTATTCTGATATTCAAATTCAATAGTAGAGAGAAAATTGTAGCAGCGTACTCCTTTATTTATAATTTATTTTCTTGGGATACGGAAGAATTTGTCGATATTTCTGATTTAATGTTCTTGTTCCTGGATGCTTCATAGGAATAAATGGCTATTCTGTTCCTATACAGAGAAACATTTCTTCCGAGTCACAAAAACCGTCTATTTTTGAATATCTTTCTTTGATTCCAATATTTCTATTAAGAAATCGACAATCTACATCAGGTCGTGGTTTCATGTACCAAATATTTCCATATCAAAGCATCCGATCTTTTTGTTTCGGCAATGTGATAGAGAACGGATGCGAGAAAGAAAGAAACTTTCATTTCCAGTCTACTATTATTTACTATTGTATTTCATTCATTTAGGGGCAGGGACAAAAAGGGGGAGTTTCCCTTTTTTTCTGACAGATAAAGGTAAAATAGGCAATGTCTTTTTCTTTTTTGGTTTGACCTGTAAAAAAATAGACTCCGGAACTTTAGATTCATTTGAAGTACAGAGAAATCTAACTAACGAAGACAAAAACAAGAGTCATATATAGAATTATATGATAGTACTGTAAATAGTTTAATATAGGAGAATTCATAGATAAATTTATGGGTCTTTTCGCAATATCACAAACCAGATCCAAGAAAAGAATAAGATTAGTTG